GAAGGCTTTTTACTAATGAATCGATATTCAAAATCATTCCATTCGGAATCCCTTGCTTTATCAAAGCGACGGACTTCTAAATTCTCATAGGGCCCCCCCGGAATTCCTTCCAGAGCCTGTTGAATAATTTTTATGGATTCCGCCATTTCACTGATTCGTACTAAATAACGAGCTAATGAGTCTCCTTCTTTTTGCCATTGGACTTCCCAATCGAATTCATCGTAACACTCATAATGATCAACTTTACGAAGATCCCATTGCATTCCGGAAGCTCGTAGCATTGGTCCTGATAAACCCCAATTTATTGCTTCCTCTCCACCAATAATGCCCACTCCTTCAACTCGTTCCAAAAAAATGGGATTCCGCGTAATAAGCTTTTGATATTCAACAACTCCTGTTAAAGAATAATCGCAGAAATCCAAACATTTATCTATCCAGCCATGAGGTAGATCAGCAGCTACTCCCCCAATACGGAAATAATTATGCATCATTCGCATACCTGTGGCAGCTTCGAATAGATCATATAGCAATTCCCTCTCTCTGAAAATATAGAAGAAAGGAGTCTGTGCACCGATATCCGCCATAAAAGGCCCAAGCCATAACAAATGAGAAGCTATACGACTCAACTCCAGCATAATGACTCTGATATAGCTGGCTCTTTTAGGTACTTGAATATTTCCCAATTGTTCTGGTGCATTTACCGTTATTGCCTCTGTGAACATAGTAGCTAAATAATCCCAACGTGTTACGTAAGGTAGATACTGTATAATTGTTCGGTTTTCCGCAATTTTTTCCATCCCTCTGTGTAAATAACCCAATACGGGTTCACAATCAATAACATCTTCACCATCTAGAGTAACGATGAGTCGAAGAACACCATGCATTGATGGGTGGTGAGGACCCATATTGACTATCATGAAGTCTTTTCTTATATCCGGTACAGTCATATGTTTTCTTCCCCGATTCATTATTTCATGAATTGCTGAAAACGAAACGAGGTTCATCAAAATTCAAGATCTAATAAAGCAAATAATTCAAACGAATTTTCAAATTAACGAGTTTTTGGTTCCCGAATATCCAACTGACCAATTAATTCTTTATAACGTACTCTATTTTTCTTTGACAAATAAGCCAGTATACGTTGACGTTTTCCCAGAATTTTCCGCAGACCTCTCTGAGATAAATAGTCTTTTCTGTGCAATTCCAAATGTGAAGTAAGTCTCCGTATCTTATTGGTGAAACTGAATACTTGAAATTCAACAGACCCTTTGTTTTTTTCTTTTTCTTCTTGCAGAATAACTGAGATGAATGAATTTTTTACCATAAAAAGAATTCTTCTCTCTCTCTCTTTTTTTTCTTTCTTTTCCACAGATATGGATTTTACCGATCAGGAATAATAATAATGCCAGTCATTTAGATCTGGTACACACAATAAAATAATCTGGATTTATTCATAGACTACTTTCTATCGAATCCAATTGAAAATTGGATTCGATAGAAGGAGATGGTACATTTCTACACCCACAAAAGGGAATGACTGGGACTTAAGAAAATTCTGCCGATTCATTCCTAGATCCAATTGATATGATACATCATTGAATCAGTATCATGTATCAGAATCTAATGTAACACAACGTGTGTGTACATTTGTATACCTTTATATACCGGATATGACACGTGATATAGATATATAGGAAATCCACCATCAACTAATTCTGACTCGTGGATACATATGTATCCTTGACATACTGAAACGACTGCCATTATTGGTATCAAACCAGTAGCGATTCATACAAGCTAAATCTTCTAATCGATAATTGGGCCAAAGAAACAATTTGAATTGGATAAATTTATTTATATCTGTATCAAAATGCTTGTCCTCATCCAAAAATTGCACACAGTTCCTTACGTTGTTGCCATTGAAAAATACTGAATTTCTATTCACAACATTCTCATTCTCGGAATTCAAACAAATTAGAATTCTCAATTCTCTACGACGTCTAGGAGATGGAATATTTTCAGGAACAAGCAAAGCATAATTATTTTCATCTCCATTCACAAGTACCTTTCCATGTTGTGCAATGGATCTATCGAAATAATCTTCATCAACATATTTTTTTTCTCGGCGTATTCGATTAGTTTGGTACTTATTCTTATGGACCAATGAAATACTTATGGTTTGATACATAATCCATTGTCCATCCCATTTTATAGACAGACGAACCGGTTCGATAATCAATATTCCCTTTTTTATCAATTCTGTAAGAGTTAGATCCTTCTGAATCAGCATTACATCCAGGCGCATTTCTCCTCTTTGAATAGAGGATATAGCAATTTCCCTTGGATTTATCAGCCTAAGCAGGAGACAATATACCTTGATATTATTGAGAATTCTTTGATTCAAAGGATCATCCCATCTCAATTGAAAAAGCAAATACCTTTTCAGGAAGAAATCTAGTTCCGCTCCCTTATTGCTCTTGGATTGTCTTTTCTTTCTACGTTTTTTAATGTCTGATTCCGCGGAATCTTTTTCAAGATCTTTTTGTCGGTTTCGTGGATCTGATCCAAGATTCCCTTGACCCAGCTGTTCTTTTTCTTCTTGATTTCGATTCTCTAATTCAAGATATTCTTTTTGATTAGATGATAGACGAAGATCCTTTTTTTGATTTCTGTTGATGTTTTTATTTTCGTTTTCATTTCCATTCAAATTGAAAATAAGTAATTTGATTGGTATGATCCACGGTTTAATCTTATATGCATCATAAAGTAGCACAAATTCTGAGAAGAACCAGGGTTCTAGATTCGATATGGGACGATGTAGCATTTCTTCATTCATTCCCATCCAATCAAAAAAAAAGGTTTTTTTTTGATTGGATGGGTTGATTTCTTGATGAATCGTGAGATAAAAAAGATCTTTCTTATCAATTATTTGATAATCATTAGTCCCAGTCTTAGTATTTTTATTAATGTTGGTTCCAGTATCTATATCGGTCCAAGTCTCAATATCGATATTCTTTCTAAGAAAAAAATTGAGAATTCTCCACTCCAAATATTTTCTATCCGGATTTTTCCCCGTATCAATAATAGACCCTTCCCCTAGATAATCATTAATAGCTATACCCCCGGGTACATAAAATGATTCGGGTTTAGGCATGTTGTAATTATATGGAATCTCTCGGTCTCCATTTACTTGGAATGGCGATCCATAAATATATGAGTCCTTCCTGTCTTCATAATGAATATATTTATGTGATAAAAGATCATATCTGTAGTGTTTTTTAAATTTTTCTTTTTGACTCGGTAATGAGTTCACTACATAATTATTTTGTTTCTCGTAATGAATTAATTGGTCTTTTTCTTTTTCATATGAATCTTTTTTTGAGTTTTTATTTTGAATCATACGACGTTGATTGACTCTATTTCGCCATTTTTGCGGTACTAATTTAGACCATCTAGTCTGAGATAAATTGTATTGATAATGACCCCTTAACCAATTTTTCCATTCATTCATTCCAGAATTCGGACGTTTCTTAGACCTTGATTTGGCATCCAATATTCCTCGTGTTCCAAAATGGTCCTTTATTCTATCCTTAAGAAAAAGATATGCTCCGCGATATTTAAGTACAGATCTCAAGTAATACTTATTAATAATTTGGATTTGTGATAAATTGTAAAATACATATGCTTGGGACAAGGAAGATAAGTCACAATAAATCTGTGATTTATTATTACTAATATTAGAAAGAGACTTTTTTATAGTCGAAATAAAGTGAATTGCATTTTGATTTGTTTCATCAATTCCTTCTTTATTTCTTTCATCATTGTAAATGTCTTTGTCGATAATTTTTTTTGTTGATTCAAATTCAAGGAAAAGTTGTGCATTTATTCTGGGAATATTAATGTTACATAGAAAGATATCCATATAGATTCTTTCAATGAAAGATTTCATAAAATAGTGCCATTTACGTATTAATCGGGCACCTCCTCTTTTTGATATCTGCCAAATATGTTTCTGTGATTCCGATCTTTTATCATCACAACCTGTCTCGTTAGGACTAATCTTTCTATTTGGAGTTAGAAATATTTTTCTCTTGTCTTTTGTAATCCTTTCTATTTTATTTCGGATTGTGGTTGTCCTATCAGCCAGATCCTTCATTTTTTTTTCTGTCAGTGAATAATTTGTCCAATCCACAGATCTAATTCGAATGATCGATTCATGGTTAATCTTATTACTAATTATAGAATCTTTTCTATTTTCATTTGGTTCATATACTTTCCTCAATCCAAATAAGAAAATTGGATTTACTTTTTCAAACTCTTTTATTATTCTTTTTATAAATAGAACTGTTTTGAGAATCCATCTTGTTTTTTCTTTTAAGACCCTTAGAAACCATTTTTTTCTTTCTCCTAAAGCTCTTAGAACTAGAAAACATTTCTTTTTCACTTTTATAATTTTTTTTTCGAGTTCTTTCCAAATGGGGTCAAAAAAGGAAGGTCGTTTTCGGGGAGAACCAAAAGGTAGTTCAGTTTCCATCCCCCAGACTGTTAAAAAACCAAAATTTTCTTTTTTTCCTTTCTTTTTCATTCGATCTCTATGATCGAATCCTAGCTTAGATCTGTGCCAAGGTTTCAGACAGAAAGGAAATAGGATCTTTATTTGAATACCGTCTGTTAGCCAGTCTTTCGGAAATTCTGTTTCTGATAATTGAACACCATTATAGGTGCATTTAACATGCATTTCTCTATTCCACTCCTTCCAATCCTCGTACCACTCGGGGAATTGAAATAATAACATACGGCCGAGATTTTTAGCTATTATCAATGAAGGCAATACGATGTATTTTCTAAGAATCGATTGTGTTACTAACATAGAACCTCTTATTGTTTGAGCAAATAGAATAGTATCCCAATTTTCTGCTATTGTTATCCGTTCATTCTCTTCCTTTTTCTCCTCCTTTGTTTTTTCCTTTTCTTTTGCCTCTTTTTCCTCAGAATCCGAA